AATAACTGAATTTTGGGTTGTTCGGTCAAGTAACGGAAACTCAATAGAATTCATAACTGTCTCAATGGAATCTTTTCCTTCTTTTTGATTGTCTGAATATTCAGGAGCTAAGACCATTCCAATGCTCCTTTTCGCCATGCATAAACTGAACCAACAATTGGGATAAGCACGAAAATTAAAGCTTCTATAAATACAGATACACCCAATACATCGAAACTCATTGCCCATGGATAAAGAAAGACCGTTTCAACATCAAAAACAACAAAAACTAGAGCAAACATATAATAACGGATTCGGAATTGTAACCAAGCATCCCCCATGGGTTCTATACCCGATTCATAACTAGAGAGCTTCTCTGGTCCTTCACTAATCGGGGCTAAAACTCCGGAAATTAGAAATGCCAAAATAGGAATAACACTTGATATTATTAGAAATGCCCAGAAGATATCATATTCGTGAAGCAGAAACATAGATGTACTCCTATGAATGTGGAATATACCGAATTAGTCGATTCGAATCGGAATTGTCAATTCATCCATAACTGCTTAGTCGAAACAAACATTTTGATCGAACCACATAGTTTCGTTTGTTTGCTGTGGGTCATGTCTCGTTTCAAGATTTATCCAACGTAATCTCACTTACTTCGATTCTATTTCGATATAGTGTAGACATATCATGCTCTTATACAAATAAAATTCTCTCAATTTCACTTTGCCTCGGATTCTCTATAAAAAGGGAATGAAAGAATATATTCAATTAAATAATATGAATTGAAATAATATTCATATTCATAAATAAAATGAATAAAAAAAAGATTCAATTAAATATTAAACATAAATGTTATGTTAAAATTGAAATATTCAATTAATATAATCAAAGAAGAGGTCTGGCTCATTTTTTCTCTTTTTTTTTTTGCTTAGTGATTTAGAATAGAGTCAGTAGTCAGATGTAGTAGAATGTCTAGGGATTTCCATCTCGTTATGGTATATTCTACTCGGTTGGCGTTCGTGTATTCTTTTCATTAAGATCTGGATAGAGGATCATTGCTTCTATTGATTCGATACGGATACAGAAACAGAATGCATCGACCAATTAGATTCTCTCTCCTTGTCCCAGATTTATACTTAATTGATTTTATTCAATCCGTTGAATTCTGAGGAACCCTTATATATAAGTTCCTATACCCAAATTAGAGACTTTGGACCTGTACTACCCCGACCTTACCCCCCAGAAACAATCGAATTATTTAATTCGAGTTCGAAGTCTTGAAAGAGCATTCCATTTCGGACCAATTTCTAGGACTAAAGATCTTGATTTGGAATGACTCGAAATACTTGTTAATGTAATAATATCTAGTAAGACCAACGGTTAGGCTTCGTGACAATAAAAAGACTTCTTTTGAAACAAACCTACACAATGGAGCATAGTGCAGTGGTAGAGTCGGATGAATTGTAAATGATCTACAGAAGATACTTCTAATGGAATGGAATCACGCGTTGTCGAACGATTCGACAGACCCACTCATAAAAATAAAAATAGAAGAGGGCGCAAACATTGATTAGGACCAAGTCATTATCTCTGAAACTGGGGTTGTTGTTCCACCAAAAAGTGATGAGTTGGGGGATTCCTAACTCATCCAAGTTCAAACGGCCCCTAATCTTCTTGCATAAAGTCTGCATCGGTAGAATTGGAATGATGAGCAATTGGATTGGAGTAAATTGGAATACAAAAAAATAAGTATTGTACAGAAACAGAAAAATAACTACTTGTTTTGCCAGGCCGGTTATACGAAGAAAAGCCTATTTTACAATGAAACTTACCAACTTCGTTTTTGAAACTCCGGCTTACAAATACAAGAACAAGAATAGGTACTAGATCCATGTGACTTACTATTCGATTTGATTTGATTGGGTCAGGTTGGAGTTTTTAGCCAGGCTCATGTTATGATTTTGACTTCATAAATTGACTTGGGTATACCAAAGCAAAGGTGTATCACTAAATCTTTGATCATGGACAAGAAAAGAGGAAAAAGTCGTATGTCATTCACACACGAAGATTAATGAAGAAGAATGGCTTTGTTTATCCGAGATTTGAAAATGTGGATCCATTGGAATAAATTCTTGTTTTCATTTTCATGCCCCGAGGGATCGATCTCCGTGAGCATGTGGGAATGATTCCATTTCTATGGACCAATCAACCGGCCAGCCACAAGCAAGCATTAATTAGGAAATGAAAACTATACAAAAAAGTATAGGGCTATACGGACTCGAACCGTAGACCTTCTCGGTAAAACAGATCAAACTGATTATTGTCGAAATGATTCGAACTGTTTCAAAGACCCAACATGCATTTTTTTTGCATTGGGCTCTTTCATTAACTGATAGAAAGATCAGCTCGTTCACCATATTTTTTCTTGACAGGAAGATAACGAGATGGCTCCATGTGCTCTGATTCATTATTTGTATTCTGATTCAGGAGCAATACCAAAGTGTTTCAAAGA